AGGTAGTATGGCTGAGATAGCGGCAGGCTGTAAACCTGCATATAGGACAAAGTCCTTACTGCCAAGCCCTTGGGTGTAACACATGTTAGACTGCAAATCTAAAGTAGGCACATCTGCCAGGGGCTTCTCTCCGCAATAGGTTAATGTCAGCCGGTTCAGACAACTAATTGTTAATTAGCCATTTGTGGGATCAAGGCCCACTAACCTAGTGACTCCACATATATTGTAGAGAGTCCCCTGCCCGGGGTTTCTCCGTTTTTTCCCCGCCGTTAATAAAAACGGAGAAAGCTGGGTTGATGTCCGGCATCTTGGTTGAGATTTGTTTATGGGTTAGAGTCTTAGTTTAAGGTAAAAATACCTGTATTGCAGGCAGGTGATGTGGTGTAGCCGCAGATTCTAGCAGGAACTAAAGTGATCTTTTTTGGTGGCTTTGAAGGCCTCTAGTTTATATTATAACTTAAGTTCCTATATGTTTGGTGTTAGTGGTAGTAGGAGTGCGGTTATCATTGTGAGCAGGGATGTTGTTATAGGGTATTTTTTGTGTGGTGTTCGTCATTTTATTGATATTGAGGTTGTGTGTGGTGGGAGGGTTATGGATATGATGTAGGTTATTCGTAGATATACGTAAAGGCTTAATATTGAAGACAGGGCTAGGATGATAGCCTCGATTATTATATTTATGGAGGTTATTTTGTTTAAGATTAGTCATTTGGGTATAAATCCGGTAAGTGGTGGGAGGCCTCCTATGGAGATGGTTGTTAGTGTGATGATAATTAGTAGGTGGGGGGATATTGTTCAGGTCGTCCCTAAATCTTTAATTGTTGTTATTGTTGTCTGGTTAATAGAAAGAAAAATTGGGGTCGTGGATGAGATATAAACTATGAATGCGAGGGTTGAGATTTTTGGGGCGGTGAATATGGTGGCTATGATTCAGCCTGTGTGGGCAATAGATGAGAAGGCTATTAGTTTTCGTAGTTGAGTCTGGTTTAAGCTGCCCAGCCCTCCGACGACTACTGAGAGAATTGCTGATATGAGTAGTAAGGTTTGGTTTATTTTACTGTGGATGGTTAATATGATTGTTAAAGGTGCGATTTTTTGTCATGTTAGAATGGTTAGGGCTGTTAGGTTGGTTGAGCCTTGTGCCACTTCTGGTAGTCAGAAGTGAAATGGTGCAGCAGCCATTTTTATTATTAAAGATAGGGTGATGATTGTAGTTGTTGTTGGTTCTGTGGTGAGGTTAGTCTCTCAGTGAGAGGTATTAATGGCATTTATTGTTGTTGCAAATAGTAGGCCTGTGGAGGCTAGGGTTTGGGTTAGGTAGTACTTGGTAGCGGCTTCTGTTGCACGAGGGTGATGTGGTTTGGAAATAAGGGGGACTATTGATAGAGTATTAATTTCTAGGCATGCCCAAACTATAAGTCAGTGGGTTGTTATGGTGATTAGTAGGGTGCTTAGGGTGATGCTTGTTGTGATTATTAGTCATGATGTTAAGTTAATTAGTAAAGGCCGTGTGGCATTTTCGGGGTATGGGCCCGGTAGCTTAATTAGCTGACTTTACTTAGAAAGTAGTATATTGGCAGTATTGAAAGTTTTGGACTTTCAGGTTTAAGTTCGAGTCTTGACTTTCTAGTATTAAGGAGATGATTTGAACATCTGTTTTTAGGTTTTAAGCCTTTTGCACGGCCTAGCTGTGCTACCTTAATGGCGGTATATAAACTTTGTATTATTTTATCAGAAAAAATAAAAGTGCTATAGTAGTGTGAGGAATAATTTTAATATTTTAAATAGTTTTTAGAATTAATAATAATAAAAACTGGGAATAAAAAGTTATAATGCAGATAAAATATATTTATGTTGTTCCCTCTTGGGAGCAATAAGAATAAAATTAAATGAGATAAAATATATTTATATATTAATCTCGTATTATTTTATCAGTAAAGATAAAAGTGCTATAGTAGTGTGAGGAATAATTTTAATATTTTAAATAGTTTTTAGAATTAATAATAATAAAAACTGGGAATAAAAAGTTATAATGCAGATAAAATATATTTATGTTGTTCCCTCTTGGGAGCAATAAGAATAAAATTAAATGAGATAAAATATATTTATATATTAATCTCGTATTATTTTATCAGTAAAGATAAAAGTGCTATAGTAGTGTGAGGAATAATTTTAATATTTTAAATAGTTTTTAGAATTAATAATAATAAAAACTGGGAATAAAAAGTTATAATGCAGATAAAATATATTTATGTTGTTCCCTCTTGGGAGCAATAATAAAATTAAATGAGATAAAATATATTTATATATTAATCTCGTATTATTTTATCAGTAAAGATAAAAGTGCTATAGTAGTGTGAGGAGTAATTTTGATATTTTAAATAGATTTTTAGAATTTCAATAGTGAAAATTCGGGGTTAAAATTGGGGGAGTGTGATGTGAAGGTGTTCAATGGTAATATGAAAATAAAAGTATAGAATTTTAAGACAGGGTTTTATTATAAAGTCGTCGCAAGTTGAAACTTGATTTTTAAAAATAGGGTTTAAAAAAAAGTGCAAACTCCGGCAAATTTGTAATAAAAAAATAGTGAAGAAAAGTGGTCGATGAGAACGATATGTCTAAAAATCATGGAAGGAATGTAATCCATATAGGGAATATGAGGAGCCATAATAAAGCGCCACCCGGACTAGGTTGTCCACCCCGGTAGGGGTAACGGTAACGGGCATATACGGTTGTCAGGTGAAAGGTAGAGAGAAAAAAGACTACCAGGGGTGGAGCGAGCAGGCTGATAAGAACATGAGGTGATATGTACCAATATAACGGGTGATACCAGAGGCGTTGGAAAAGGCTAGTAGGGAGGGATGGTTCCGGGCCGTTGAGATGGACTTGAGAGTGTAACCAGTGGCCTCTTAAAGAGCACTGTGGGAGGGGTTACAATATATGGCCGTGAAAAGCAGGACTGTATGCCTGAAGTGGAAGGATAGAGGGTTTCACGGGCTGAGCTAGACTAAGGGACACCATTAGGAACGGGATAGTCATGAGTACCAACAATGAATATTCATTAAAGCATGGAACGTCTGAGAAATGAGGACATAAATTGCATGTACCATACCAATTTCGTATACAAATAATTAATGGATAATTCTCGTTTAATAGGCGTGGGGCAGACCATTAATGTATGATTATACATAGTGAAATGAATACTATAAATGTAGATAGTACATTATAGTCGAAACCCGGATTAAAAATCGGGGGGGGGTAGGGGGGGGGCCATGAGAGCTATATTTTTGGGAAGTGGGAGTTTAGTCTCCGTGTCTACTCTATCAGTGTAGTCCTTACTCGGGCACGCTTCCATTGTGGTGGTGTTCCTATTAAAGTTACAGGGGCGGATGCATTAAGTATGCACATGGCTAGTGCGAGTGGGAGGTGTTGTTTTCATAGTAGATGTATTAGTTGGTCATAACGGAATCGAGGGTATGAGGCTCGAATTCATAGGAAGGTGGTTGTTAATAGGGTTGTTTTTAATATAAGGTTGGTTGTGAATAGTTGTGGGTTTGATGTCCCGGGGTTTAAGAATATTGTGACTGATAGGGTGTTTATTAGGATGATGTTGGTGTATTCTGCTAGGAATAGAAGTGCAAATGGTCCGGCAGAGAATTCTACATTAAATCCGGAGACTAGTTCGGATTCTCCTTCGGTTAGGTCAAATGGGGAGCGATTCGTTTCGGCCAGGGTTGAGGTGAATCATATTATGGCTAGTGGTCAAGATGGGATGAATAATCATAGGTGTTCTTGTGTTTCTGTGAATATTGTTAGGGAGTAGCCTCCAGAAAGTATAGCCATAGAGATAATAATAAGGCCTAGGGTGACCTCGTATGAGATGATCTGTGCTACAGCACGTATTGCTCCTATTAGTGGGTATTTTGAGTTTGATGATCATCCGGACCACAAGATGGTGTAGGTAAATATTCCCGAGACGGCTATAATGAATAGAAGGCCTAGGTTTATGTTGATAAGTGGGTTTGGTATTGGTATTGGTGCCCAGCATGTTATGGCCAGGGTGAGGGCTATAATTGGGGATAGGGTGAATAAGATTGGGGAGGATATAGTGGGTTTTGTGGGTTCTTTAATGATTAGTTTAAGCCCATCAGCAATTGGTTGTAGGAGGCCTAGGGGGCCTACTATATTAGGGCCTTTTCGTAGTTGTATGCAGCCTAGTAGTTTTCGTTCTAGTAATGTTAAGAATGCGACAGCAATGAGGATGGGTAGGACGTAAAGTAGTGAGTTTGTAATGTTTAATAGGTTAGTTGTAATATATTAAGGTTGTGTAGTCCTTAATTGACCTTTTCTTGGTCGATGGGTGAGGTATTTTAGTTTTTAAGAGCGTGCTTGTAGTATTGGCTCTGCTTTATCGGTCCTTTCGTACTGGATAGGGCTATTCATAGATAGAAACCGACCTGGATTACTCCGGTCTGAACTCAGATCACGTAGGACTGTTAATCGTTGAACAAACGAACCCTTAATAGCGGCTGCACCGTTAGGATGTCCTGATCCAACATCGAGGTCGTAAACCTTCTTTTTGATATGGGCTCTTGAAGAAGATAGCGCTGTTATCCCTGGAGTAGCTTGGTTCAGTTATCAGCTGTGCTGGGTCGTAATAGGCTTGTTAGCCTTATATTGTATTATTATGTAATGTGTGTTTGGAAGTTCTTTTTTTTTCCAAGGTCGCCCCAACCTAAAGGAGCTATTATGTGGTTTAATAGTTTAGTTAAAGTTTCACAGGGTCTTCTGGTCTTATGTTGGTATCCCAGCTTTTGGACTGGGAGATCAGTTTAATTGATTTACTAAAAGAGACAGTTAGACCCTCATTATGCCTTTCATACAGGTCTACAATTAATAGACAAGTGATTACGCTACCTTTGCACGGTTAGGGTACCGCGGCCGTTGAATACTCACTGGGCAGGCGTTGCCTTTAATACTGGTTTAGCTAAAGGTTATGTTTTTGTTAAACAGTTGGGGTCTCGGGTTGCCGAGTTCCTTTTTTAGTATTTAATCTTTCTTTTTGACGCACCTGTGTCGGGGTCACAGTTATAGAGGTAGGTGGGTATGGATTTTTGTTTGTCCTGGTTTGGTCTGTTAATGACTAGTAGGTTTTCTGTTTCTAGTGGAGGGATGCGTTGTGGAGAGGCTATCTTATTATTAGTTTTAGCATAATACTTCTTACTAATGAGTAGGATTACCCTTAGTTTATTTGGAGTTTTTGGTTGTGGTTTGTATTATTTTTTGGTAATTCTTTAACGATATTTTGTTGGTTGACTGCTTTAAGGCCTACGGGAAAAGGGAAAAAAGGCTTTACTCTCAAATACAGGTTGTATCCTGTTTCAATAGGGCTGTACCCCTGTTGAATGTCTTTAGATTATATTGGTTTATGTTTTGGACTAAAGTGGAACTTAGATTCCTTTGTTGGGTAGCCAGCTATCTCCAGATTCGGTAGGTGTTTCGCCTCTACCTCTTAATCTTCCCACTCTTTTGCTACAGAGAAGGGTTTGCCCTATAGGCTGTTTAGGGGTAGCTCATCTGGTTTCGGGTTAGTAGACTATGATTCTTCTTGCCTGGGTTGACTTGCTAAACCATGATGCGAAAGGTACAAGGGTTGATCTTTGCTGTTCGTTGCTTGATGTTTCCCTTACGGTACTTGTTATGTGGGTTACTGTTCGATCGCCTCTACTTGGTTAGTCAAATGGTTTGTTTAAAATTATATTGTATTTTTGTGTATTGTTATTTTTTGGCTCAAAAAGATTATTGTTTAATGTCGTTCGATTGTAGGTCGAGTGCTTTAGTGTAAGCTACTTTTTGTTTCTAAGCACACTTTCCAGTACGCTTACCATGTTACGACTTGCCCTGTTTGGTTTAGTTACGTTGTTTATGTAAGTGTTGAGTGTTTTACAGGGATGACGGGCGGTGTGTGCGCACTTCATTGCGTTGGATTCAGTTAGGCTTATTTATTCCTACCTTACTGCTAAATCCTCCTTCAGTTTCTAGTTTCATAGTCTGTTCGTTTTTTCTGTTTTAGAGAGTGTAGCCCATCCTGGTCCTGCTCATTAGTTACACCTCGACCTGTCGTGTTAATGGGTTATTATTAGGCCTACTGTGTTTCTTTCACAAGGTAAGCTGGCGACGGCGGTATATAGACTGTTAGGCCAGAGCGGGTTGAATTAATCGTGGGTTATCGGTTATAAGACAGGCTCCTCTAGGTTGATATGAGGTACCGTCAAGTCTTTTAAATTTTAAGTTTTCACTCGTAGTTATTTGGCGAACAATTAGTTGTTTAATTGTCTTTTTATAGTCGGGCATAGTAAGGTATCTAATCTTAGTTTGTGTCCTGACTTTCATGAGTTAAGGTTGTTTTTGTGTTAGAGCCTATGTTTAGTGTTGCCTATGGCTTTTTACAACCAGGTTTAACTTCAACTCTAAGTGATTAAAACTAGTAGGTTTAGTCGTGCTTTACGCCGATAGTATTATCTTGGGTTTGTCGTATAACCGCGGTCGCTGGCACGAGATTTACCGACCCTGGTGAGATTCTATTATTGGGTCAAGCTTGCGCTTATGGCCCAATATTAATTACTGCTGCTGGCCCGTGGGGGTGTGGTTTGGTTACTTGGCGTTATGGGCGGTTGGCCTGATACCTGCTCCGTGGTGGTTGTAGTGGGCTACTTCACTGTTGTGTTGAGGCTTGCATGTATGAGTAGAGAGTTTAGATAATAAAAGGTTTAAGACCAAGACCTTGTGTTATTAGGTGGGGCCGTCTTAGCATTTTCAGTGCTATGCTTGTTTGTAAGCTATAATAACAGATATATTTATATATTAATCTCGTATTATTTTATCAGTAAAGATAAAAGTGCTATAGTAGTGTGAGGAATAATTTTAATATTTTAAATAGTTTTTAGAATTAATAATAATAAAAACTGGGAATAAAAAGTTATAATGCAGATAAAATATATTTATGTTGTTCCCTCTTGGGAGCAATAAGAATAAAATTAAATGAGATAAAATATATTTATATATTAATCTCGTATTATTTTATCAGTAAAGATAAAAGTGCTTAAATAGGTAGAGGAATAAATATAATATTTATTAATGTATGATTATACATAGTGAAATGAATACTATAAATGTAGATAGTACATTATAGTCGAAACCCGGATTAAAAATCGGGGGGGGGTAGGGGGGGGGCCATGAGAGCTATATTTTTCAGAGAATAGTTTAAAGATTGAAAATGCTGGTTTTGGGGACCAGAGATGGGCGTCCTTCTTTGATGCTCTAGGGGTGAGGGTCCGTCTTTGGTTTACAAGAACAATGCTTTGGGTGTAAGCTACTAGGGCAGGTTGTTTATTTTATTATTATGAGCTTGTTTTCAAGCCACCCGAGAATGGGACTAATGATAAAAAAGGAGAAGTATATGATTGAGGCTGTTTGGCTAATTAGGATAAATGGTGGTTCTACAGGTTTTGTGGCTGATCATGTGATAGTGATAAAGGTTGCAATGAGTGTCCAAAATAGGGTTTGTGCTAGTGGGCGAAAGGTTATGGATCGGGTATAGGAGGTGTGAGTGAATGGTGTTGTGGTTAGGATTAGGACAGATATTAGTAGAGCTAATGTCCCCCCTAGTTTGTTGGGGATTGATCGTAGAATGCCGTAAGCGAATAGGAAATACCATTCGGGCTTAATATGTTGGGGTGTAGTTAAGGGGTTTGCTTTTGAGAAGTTTTCTGGGTCATTGAATAGGTTAGGTATAAAGGATACAATAATAAATAAGATTACAACTATAATGGTAATTATTATAAAGTCTTTGTATGAGTGGTAGGGGTGAAATGGAATTTTATCAATGTCTGGGTTTGTGCCTAGTGGGTTGTTTGATCCTTCATTATGTAGTAGGATAATGTGGATTGAAGTCAAGGAGATAATTGTAAATGGTAAGATGAAGTGTAGGGCGAAGAACCGGGTGAGTGTGGGGTTGTTGATGGAGAACCCGCCCCATAATCAGGTTGTTAGTGTGCTACCCACGTATGGAATTGCGGTGAGAAGGTTGGTGATTACTGTTGCTGCCCAGAAGGATATTTGTCCTCAGGGTAGGACGTAACCGAAGAAAGCTGTGGCCATAAGGATGATTAATAGTATGGTTCCTGATAGCCAAACTTTTTTGTTTAGGTATAAGCCGTAGTAAAGTCCGCGTGCAATGTGGGTGTATATGCAAATGAAAAATATAGATGCTCCGGTTGCGTGAAGGTTTTGTATAATTCATCCGTATGGCACATCTCGTAAGATGTGGTTTACTGATGAAAATGCTAGATTGATGTTGGCGGTGTAGTGAAACGCTAGGAAGAACCCGGTGAGTGTTTGTAGGGCTAGGCAGGTCAGTAGCATTGATCCGAAGTTCCACCAGGTTGAGATGTTTGATCCGACTGGTAGAAGGTTGGAGGATAATATTGTGTGTTGGTTGGGCATGTTTTTGTAGTTGATAAACAACAGTGGTTTTTCAGGCCGCAGGACTCTAAGGAGCAAAAATTATGTTTTTGATAAATTATTTGTTTGGTTTTGTCCTGGTGTTTGTAGTTTTTAGTGTTGTATCCCTTGGCATAGCCGTTGCCCCATATCAAGGGGTGATTGCTCTAATAGGGGTCTCTTTTTTTTGTTGTGTTTTGATAGTTTTATGGGGTCGTACATTTATTGCCTTGGTAATGTACATTGTGTATTTGGGTGGTTTAATTGTAGTATTTGGTTATTGTGTTAGTATTGAGAAAGATAAGGAGAGTGTTTCCGAAGTTGATGGGTTGAAGCATGTAATTGCGTTTTTTATTATTAGTGTATTTTGTATATACGATAGTCTGGGTGGTTTGTTAGTTTATCCTAATTGGGAGGAGTTACTATGTATGGAAGTAAATGGAGGGGGGGTTTTTTATTATTTTGGGGGTGCTGGTTTATTGGTTTGTTCTTGGGGTTTGTTGGTGGTGTTGTTTTCTATTTTAATTATTTTAAGTTGGAATCGCTTAGGCAGTCTACGGCCTTTTAGGTCAAAAGAATAATTAATGAGAATATAAGTGTGATAATAAAGGTAAGTATGTAGTTTTTTATTAGATTATTTTGTTGTGTTGAGAGGTGAATTATGGGTTTTAGTGTGTTTGAGAGTCCTTTTGGTCCTCAGGCCTCTAAAAGTCAAAGATCTATTAGTTCTGTTAAGATTTGTTGGCTGAATTTTAATGTGGTTATTGGGATGATTCGGTGTGGGATGTTAGAAAAGGCTAGTTGGTTAAAAAAGGTAGTCAGGGTTTTTGGTTTTTTTGGTGAGGAATATTTGGTAAAAAAAAGATAATCGTTTGATAAGATAATTCCGATGAGTGTAGCTATTAGGGCTGTGAGTTTGATTGACAGTGGTATTGTAATTATGGTGGTGTTTTGTAGTGTTGTGAGTTTAGTCATGGTGCCGGCAATGATAGATATAATGGCTAGTCGGGCTATTGGGCTGGCAGTTTTATTTGATTCTACATGGGGGGTTTGTTTAGTTCGTGGGTAATTAGTGAGTGTTAGTAGGGTGACTCGTGTGCTGTATGTGGCGGAGAGGGTAGTAGCGGTAAGTGTGGTAATTAGGGCTCATGAATTGGTATGTGAGTTTATTATGGTTTCAATGATGGTGTCTTTGGAGTAAAACCCTGAGAGAAATGGGGCTCCTATTAATGATAGGTTGGCAATAGTTATGAAAGATCCTGTTATTGGGGCGAGGTTAAGGAGACCGCCTATTTTTCGTACATCTTGTTCGTTGTTTATATTGTGGATAAATGAGCCAGAGCATAGGAATAACAGTGCTTTAAAAAAAGAGTGGGTTATTATGTGTAGAAAGGCTAAGGATGGCTGGTTTAGTCCGATTATGGTTATCATTAGGCCTAATTGGCTAGTAGTAGATAATGCAATAATCTTTTTGATGTCATATTGGGTAGTTGCTGAGGCAGCAGCGAAAATTGTGGTTGTTGCCCCGAGGATTAAACATGTGGTTATTATAGTTTTATTTTGGAATAGTGGGTTGAGGCGGGTGAGGAGGAATACGCCTGCAACAACTATTGTGCTTGAGTGAAGTAGAGCGGAAACTGGTGTTGGCCCTTCTATGGCTGAGGGCAGTCATGGGTGTATAATGAATTGTGCGGATTTGCCGGCTGCTGCGGCTAGTAGGCCAACTATTGGGGTAAGGTTTGTGTTGTGTAGGATTATGGTTTCTTGTAGGCTAATTGATGACGTTGACATCAGTCAGGCTGTTGTTATAATGAGGCCAATGTCGCCTATTCGGTTATAGATAATGGCTTGTAGGGCGGATGTGTTTGCGTTTGGTCGATCGTATCATCAGTTAATTAGTAGGAAAGATATGACACCTACACCCTCTCAGCCGATAAAGAGCTGGTATATGCTGTTTGCTGAGATAATGATTAGTATTGTGATTGAAAAAATTAATAAGTATTTAATAAACTTGTCAATGTTTGGGTCGGAGCCTATATATCAGGCTGAAAATTCAGAAATAGACCAAGTGATAAGTAGGATAATCGGGAGAAATATTATTGATAATGTGTCTAGTGTTAGTGAAATGTAGATGTTTTCCGTAGGAGTAATAATGATTGGAGGTGAGGACATGGTTATTTCTTTATTATTGAGTAGTGAATTCAGGGGGATTAAACTAATAAGAAATATTAATGCTAGTTTGTTTTTTGTACTGTTAGTGTGTGTTGGTGTGATAATGGTAATAGTGATGGAGATGATGATAGCTGTGGTGATTGTTGGGGTGATAAGGTTCATATTTCTACCACTTGGATTTGCACCAAGGGTTGTGGTGCCTAAGACCAGTGGAATACTACTATCCTTTGGTAGAGGGGGCTGGTTTATTAATCCCAGATTGAAGAGTTAGCAGATCTTGTGACCCCCTCTTGTGTGAGGAATATTTCCTATTATCAAGATCACAGCTTGATATTTTTTTTAAATTACACACACTATATAACTAATTCTGGTTTTAAGGAGATTAATATGAGGGGGGCGATGTGTAGTCAAAGTAGTAGGTGTTCTCGTGAGTGTGTTGGTTGAATAGGGGTATTTGTTATATGTGTTCCTGTTTGTGTTGATAAAAACATGTGTAGTGTGTATGTGGCTGTGATAAGTATAAGCAGTCCAAATATAATGATTGTAATTGGGCATCAGTTGAATATGGCTGATGTGATTAGAAGTTCGCTTGTGAAGTTTATGCTTGGTGGGGTGGCAATGCTTATAAAGGAGGTCAGAAGTCATCAGGTTGTGGTTATTGGTATAATGTTATGGAAGCCTCGGGTGAGGATTATAATACGGGTTTGGGTGCGTTCATAGGTGGTGTTTGCTAGGCAGAAAAGTGCTGATGATGTAAAGCCGTGGGCGATTATTATGGTCATGGCTCCCATTAGGGCCCATTGTGTTTGAATGGAGGTTGCAGCGATTACTAGGCCCATATGGCTAATCGAGGAGTATGCGATTAGGGATTTAAGGTCTGTTTGTTGAAGGCAAATCAGACTTGCTAAGATGGCCCCCCATAAGGACAGGACAATGAATGGGAGGAAAAGGTCTGTTTTTATGGTGGGGAGGATTTGGGACAGTCGAATAATTCCATATCCTCCGAGTTTTAGTAAAATTGCAGCTAGAACCATGGATCCGGCAATAGGGGCCTCTACATGGGCTTTTGGTAGCCATAGGTGTAGGCCGTAAATGGGTATTTTTATTAGGAAGGCAGTTAGGCAAGCTAATCATAGAATAGGCCCCACTCATTGGTTGTTTGGTTGCATGATTTGTAGAAAAGGGGTTGGGGTGTTTGATAGGTTGTTGATAAAAAGGATAGCTATTAGGAGGGGTATGGATGTTGTCAGTGTGTATAGCATAAAATAAGTGCCGGCTGTTAAGCGTTCGGCTTGTTGCCCCCATCGTGTAATGATGATTAGAGTGGGGATTAATGTGGCTTCAAATATTAAGTATATAAGGGTTAGTGTGTAGGCTGTGAATGTTAGTGCGATAAAGAGTTGAAGGGTGATAAGGGTTATCAGAAATGTGCGTTGTCGTTGTGTGGGTTCTTTGGATAGTGTGTATTGGCTGGCTAATATGGTTATGGGTAGGAGTCAGTAGGATAGTACGAGAAGTGGGGCTGAAACATGATCTAGAGTTAAATATAGATTTGACTTTGGTGTTATAAGGTTAAGGCTAAGAAGTGCTAGGGCAAATGTATAAGATGTTGTTGCTTTAAACAGAAGTTTTGGTTTGACCAGTAGTGTTATTGGGATTAACATTAGGTTTATGTAGATGATTTTAAGCATTACAAGAGGTTAAGGTTGTTTAGAAAGTCGTTACCTCGAGTCCGTGTAGTTGTAACCACAAGGCTTAGACCAACTGCTGCCCCGCAGACTGAGATGGTGAGTAGGATAATGGGTATCGGGGTTTGTGATAGTGCGAGTGAAGAAGAGGTAAAAATTACTTGTATTATAAATAAGATAAGCATCATAGTTTCTACACACATTAGGGCCAGTATTAGATGTTTATTTTGTGAGGATAAAGCTATAATGGTGATCATAAAGGTTGCGTATAATATAATTTTAGTGAGTTCCATTATTGGGGCTTAAAGTGTTAAGTCCTCCTGGGTCGAAGTCAGGCGTCTTATTAGACCCCCCCAATACTCTGTTCATTCTAAGCCTCCTTGTAATCATTCATAGAGTAAGCCAAGTGTAAGGATAATTAGGAGTGTAGTGATAAATAAGATAGTGGTGGTTGGTGGGTTTGTGTTAGTGCTTCATGGGGTTGGTAGTAGGAGTACAATTTCTAGGTCGAACAGGATGAACAGGATGGCAACTAGGAAAAATTGGATAGAGATTGGGGTTCGGGCGTCTCCTAATGGGTCAAATCCGCACTCGTAGGGGGAGAGTTTATTAATGTCGGGTTTTGTTATTATTAAATAGTTAGTTGTGTACAAAAGGGTTGTTGTAATTAGAGATGTTAGGGTGATAATAATTATGGTAATTATTTCTTCCCGGCTGGGGCTTAATGCTTGGAGGGCATTGGTACGTGGTATACTAAAGAAATAGGAACCCCATCAGTAGATTGAAATGTATAGGAAAAGTCATACAATGTCAACGAAGTGCCAGTATCAGATTGCTGCTTCGTATCCGAAGTGGTGGGCTGTTGTAAAATGGGATAGGATCAGTCGTATCAAACATACTAGTAAGAAGGTGGTTCCGATTATAACGTGGAGCCCGTGAAACCCGGTAGCTACAAAGAACAGTGATCCGTATACGCTATCTGAAATGGTGAAAGAGGTCTCTTGATATTCAGATAGTTGGAGGGCTGTGAAGTAGACACCCAGTAAAATGGTAGTTATTAGTGCATGTGTTGCTTCTTTTTTATTGCCTTTTATTATTGTGTGGTGTGATCAGGTGATGGTTGCTCCTGAGGACAGGAGCACAGCTGTGTTTAGTAGTGGTATTTCTATGGGGTTGATAGGGTTAATACCTGTTGGTGGTCATTCTGCCCCTAGTTCTGGGGTGGGGACCAGGCTTACGTGATATAGGGCTCAGAAAAACCCCAGAAAGAAAAAAACTTCTGAGATGATGAATAACATTATACCATATCGTATGTTTTTTTGTACCCCTGTGGTGTGGTGTCCTTGATACGTGCTTTCTCGTACAACGTCTCGTCACCACTGGGTTATTGTGAGTGTGATAGTTAAAACCCCCAGTTTTAAAAGGGTGGTGGAGGTGGTGTGAAATCAGACTGCTAGGCCTGAGGCTAGAAGTAGTGAGCCCATGGCCCCTGTGAGAGGTCATGGGCTTGGGTCCACTAGATGATATTGGTGCAGTTGGTGGGTCATTATGTGTTTTCTTGAAGGTAAAGGATAATTAGAAGTACAAACACATATGCCTGGATGCAGGCAACTGCTAGTTCTAGGGTGGTTAGTAAGAGTAGCAGGGCTATTGGTAGAATACTTAGTATAATGTGTGTGCTGATAATAGTGAGTGTGGCCGAGCTGATTATGGTAATTAGGAGGTGGCCTGCTGTGATGTTGGCTGTGAGACGGATGCCTAATGCTAGTGGTCGTATAAGAAGGCTAGTAGTTTCGATTACGATTATAAAGGGGATTAGTAGTGTTGGTGATCCTTCTGGGAGCATGTGGGCTAATGATTCGGTTGGTTTTTTTATCGCTCCTGTAATAACACTGGCCGCTCATAGGGGGATGGCTAGTGCTATATTTGTGGAGAGTTGGGATGTGGTGGTGAGGGTATATGGTAGAAGGCCTAGTAGGTTTGAGATCAAAATGAATAGCAGGAGGCTAGTTAGAATTTGGCATCATTTTTGACCACTTAGTGTTAAATGATTGGTTATATTAAGTAGAACGGTTTTTAGTAGGTATAGCATGGCTGTTGTCATGCGATTTCCTAAAAGTTTAGGTTTGTTGTGGATTAACAGGGCTGGGATTATGATGGATAAAATAATGGTGGGGGTGTGAAGGAGCTCTGGACTGGCGAATTGTTCAAATATGCTTATGTTCATGGTATTGGAGTTGTTAGTTTTTTAATTTTTTTATGTTGCGGTTTTGTTGGCAGTGTTGGTATTTTGACTATAAGGATAATTTTGGTTTTTTGTGCTATTATACATATAGTTAGTCAGGTTCAAACATAGACTAGTAGAATGTGGGTTGAGTTTAGTTGGGGCATTCACTAAGGAAAGCACAATTTCTTCTTCAACTTAAAAGGCTGACGCTATAAAAGCTTCTTAATGATTGTTCTGAGGTCAGTCAAAGTTCAAATTGTTTTAGGGGGGTGGCTTCCACTGTAATTGGTATAAAGCTGTGATTTGCCCCGCAAATCTCTGAGCACTGCCCAAAGAATACGCCGCTTCGTGATGTGGCTAAAGGTAGTTGGTTTAGTCGTCCGGGCACTGCATCTACTTTAACGCCAAGAGAGGGGACTGTTCATGAGTGGAGGACGTCTTCTGCGGTAACGATTATTCGGGTTTGTAGGCCTATTGGTATAATCATGCGATGGTCCACTTCTAGGAGGCGGGGGGAGCCGTTTTGTAGGTTTGTAGTTTGGATCATATAAGAGTCAAATGAGAGTTTGGTTCCGTCTGAGTATTCGTAATTTCAATATCATTGGTGGCCTGTTGTTTTGATGGTCAGATATGGGTTGAATACCTCTTCTATAAGATATAGGGATCGTACCGATGGTAGGGCTGTTAGAATAAGGATTATGATAGGAGCGGCTGTCCACGCTGCTTCTAATTGTTCGGCTTCTTCTGTGGGGTCGTTATGGGTTAGGGTTGATGTTGTTGTGGTGATGGCAAATATTGAGATTACTAGTGATATTAAACAGGTAAGTAGTAAGACGTGATCGTGTAGGAAGATGACTTCTTCTATGGCTGGGCTTGTGGCTTCTTGTAATGAGAGTTGGGCTGCATGTGGCATGGTGAGGACCACAGGGGCTGTGATTTGGCTATGACAAAGCCATGTAATGTCTTTACTAGGCCCTCGAGAAGAAAGCATAAGTATGCAGTTAACTTGAAATTAACAGATGGCAGCTGTTAGTCTGCCTTTTCTCGGGCCATGGTCAGCTTATGTAAGAAATATATTGTCGAATCGGGGCGTAGGTATTATTGAGCATGTAGGTCGGTTCTGTGTGTGTGTGGTGTGGTGGGGGTGTTCCGTAGAATCATTCTACGTGGGTTTTTTTTCCTAGGGGGTGGTGTGACTCTTGCTTGTGTGTTAGGGCTTCTCAGACAATGAACAGGGATATAAGAACTGCGATGAGGGAGATACTAGCCCCAATTGAGGAGATAGTGTTTCATAGGGCGAAGGCATCTGGGAAATCCGAGTAGCGTCGTGGTATTCCTGATAGGCCTAAGAAGTGTTGTGGGAAGAACGTTATGTTTACTCCGGTAAATATTACCCAGAACTGGGTTTTTGTTAAAGTTTGATTAAGTTTATACCCGGTAAATAGAGGGAATCAGTGGGTTAATCCGCCCATAATGGCGAATACAGCCCCCATGGATAGAACATAGTGGAAGTGTGCTACTACATAGTAGGTGTCATGTAGAACAATGTCTAGAGATGAGTTTGCTAGGATAATCCCCGTCATACCGCCAACTGTAAACAGGAAAATAAATCCAAGGGCCCAGTAGATTGGGGCTTGTCATTTAATTTGGCCGCCTGCTAGGGTGGCTAATCAGCCGAATACTTTAATTCCGGTTGGGATGGCAATAATTATTGTTGCTGCGGTGAAGTAGGCTCGACTATCAATATCTAGGCCGACAGTAAATATATGGTGGGCCCAGACTACGAAGCCCAGAATGGCGATTGATATCATTGCTCAGATTATGCTTGTATATCCAAATGTGTTTTTTTTTCCAGTGTAGAATGTGATAATGCTTGAGATAATGCCGAAACCGGGGAGAATAAGAATGTAGACTTCTGGGTGACCGAAAAATCAGAATAGGTGTTGGAATAGGACGGGGTCTCCTCCCCCACAAGGGTCAAAGAAGGATGTGTTGAGATTACGGTCTGTCAGTAATATTGTAACCGCAGCGGCTAGGACGGGCAGGGCTAGGAGTAGTATGATAGCGGTGATTAGTACAGATCATACGAATAAGGGTATGTTAAACATTGGCATTGATTTGGGTTTTATGTTGATGCATGTAGTAATAAAGTTGATTGCTCCGAGAATAGAGGAGGCTCCTGCTAGGTGTAAGGAGAAAATGGCTAAGTCGATTGAAGGTCCTGAGTGAACAATATTTCCCGATAGGGGCGGGTAAACTGTTCAGCCCGTGCCTACACCGGCTTCTACATAGGAGGAGGACAGGAGTAGTAATATGGCTGGGGGAAGAAGTCAGAAACTCATATTGTTTATTCGTGGGAAGGCTATATCTGGGGCTCCGATTATTAGGGGAATTAATCAGTTGCCAAAGCCCCCAATTATGATTGGTATGACTATGAAGAAGATTATAATAAATGCGTGGGCTGTTACTAATACATTAAAGATTTGGTCGTTACCCAGGAGGGGCCCCGGTTGGGTTAGTTCTATGCGCATGATTATGCTCAGGCAGGCCCCAATTAGGCCAGATCAGGCGCCGAATAGAAGGTATAGGGTTCCAATATCTTTGTGGTTTGTTGAAAATAGTCAACGGGTGGTGAACAC